TTTATTGGATTTGTTGCTAAAATATCGGTATTAAACCCGAAACTCCCGGCGGATGGCCAGTGACCCAAGTAAACGAAAGAATCGGTTAAATTTTTCATATAATCTCCTCTTCTAGCTAAACTATAAAAAAAGAACTCTGTCCTTTTTTTTTTTATTCTTTTTATTTTCAATAAAAAGAAAATTGAATTTATAATTTCATTTACCTATTTGGATATTTGTAAACAGAATCAAAAACCTATTCTATTTACAAATTTATTTTCCAAAATTTTTAATTTTCAATAATAATAATGAGACTTATTAGAATTAAGCTAGAATTTGAGACCAAGTTTTATGTCAATTTCAAAAAACCTAAACCTCCTTTTTCGCAACACTCCTTAAAACAAAGTTTCCATTAAACTAAAAGAATAAGGGGAAGGAAGAAAGCGAATCGATGTGCTAATTCCCCATCCTCAAATTAGTCCTTCCCAAGGATTGTTGTCTCAATGAATAATTGTAGGAGTTAAATCTTGATAGAATTAAAAAAACTATGAAAAAATCCATAATTTTTTGATTTCTAGGATTAAACAAAAGGATTCGCAAATAAAAGCGCTAATGCTACAACCAGGCCATAAATTGTTAAAGCTTCCATAAAAGCCAAACTAAGCAATAAAGTACCTCGTATTTTGCCTTCTGCCTCAGGTTGTCTCGCGATACCTTCGACAGCTTGACCCGCAGCTGTACCTTGACCAACTCCAGGTCCAATAGAAGCAAGCCCAACAGCCAACCCAGCAGCAATAACCGAAGCAGCAGAAATCAGTGGATTCATGATAAGTTCCTCACACCAAAATAAAGAAATAGTTAATGATACAATCATCCAATGACTTAGGACGTAATTATAATGAATTAATCGCTAAGATTCATCCAGCCAAAATAGCCAAAAACTTTAATTGAAATAATATAATAATATTATTGAATCATAAGAATTACTTTGATAGTAGTTCCTATCCACGGGATTTTTGAAAATTCATAATATATACGACTTTTTTATGCCATTTATTTTTTTTGAACCATTCTTTGAATTCGTCGTTCTTTTTTTTTATCGTTTTTTCAGCCAATTCACAGATAAAAAGGAAGAACTTCTAATCGAAGCCCTATCTAAATCGAAATTCACAAAAGTAGTAGGGCAGATTATATAGATCTTTAACTCATATATACCTAGTCAATATCAAATATCACATATACAAGTGTTTCTGACATAACGTAAACCAACTATTCTATAATTTGGCTAACTTAAAAAAGAAAGAATATTTGAAAAAAAAAAGAGTTAATGATGACCTTCCATAGATTCACCTATATAAGCCGCAGCTAAAGTGGCAAAAATGAGAGCTTGAATCCCGCTTGTAAATAATCCAAGGAACATGACAGGTATAGGAACCACTAAAGGTACTAAAGAAACAAGAACAACAACGACTAATTCATCAGCTAATATATTTCCGAAAAGTCGAAAACTAAGTGATAGGGGTTTTGTAAAATCTTCTAAGATGTTAATGGGTAAAAGAATTGGAGTTGGTTGAATGTATTTACTGAAATACCCTAATCCTTTTTTGCTAAGACCCGCATAAAAATAGGCTACTGATGTGAGTAAAGCTAAAGCAACCGTCGTATTTATATCATTCGTTGGTGCTGCTAACTCCCCTTGAGGTAACTGGATAATTTTCCACGGTAAAAGGGCTCCTGACCAGTTAGAAACAAAAATAAATAAAAACAGGGTTCCAATAAAGGGAACCCATGGACCATATTCTTCTCCAATCTGGGTTTGACTCACGTCTCGAATGAATTCAAGGACAAATTCAAAGAAATTTTGGCCGTCAGTTGGAATGGTTTGTGGATTGCGAATTGCTAGAACTGCGGAACCTAATAAGATAGCAATTACAACCCAAGAAGTAATAAGGACTTGGGCATGGACCTGGAAACCCCCTATTTGCCAATAGAAATGTTGGCCTACTTCTACACCAGATATCTCATATAACCCTTCTTTTATTAGTGTGTTGATGGAACATGATAAAACATTCATATTGCCCTCTGACAGAAATAAGAACTTTAAATTATTTTGATTCAAGATCCCTCTTTTTTTTTTACTTACTTTACTTGAATTTTATATTTTAGTTTTGGATACCAACTAAACTAATCACACAATATCCCCTTTTATCTCTTTTTCTTTTGTACGATTCAAGAGTAGTAACCTATTTTTTAAATCGCAATACAGGGAGCCCCTCCCTCAAAAAAAATTGATTTATTTATCTTATTATTAATCAAGAATTTTGTATATAGCTAGAACGACCCTCACCAATTGCGAATACTAATTTGTTAAGAATGAATCGAATTGAAGCTATAGCGTCATCATTTGCTGGAATAGAAATATCCGCGAGATCGGGATTACAATTTGTATCGATTAAAGAAATGGTTGGAATTCCCAAAGTGATACATTCTCTAAGAGCAGTATATTCTTCTTGCTGATCGA